AGTCACTGCCAGTTTTGGTATGTTGGGAGATATCATTATTGCCGAACCTAATGCATACATTGCATTTGCGGGCAAAAGAGTAATTGAACAAACATTGAATCAGACAGTACCTGATGGTTTCCAAGCGGCTGAGTATTCATTCGAGAAGGGCTTATTCGACCCAATCGTACCACGTAATCCTTTAAAAAGTGTTCTGAGTGAGTTATTTCAGCTTCACGGTTTCTTTCCCTTGAATCAAAATTCAATCAAGTAGAGCATTCAATTCAGTTATTTTATTTGCGGCGAACAAGTATTTACTTTATCTTTATTGGGATCCCAGTAAAGTAAAAACTAAGAAGAATGGGTTTTCCTTACGGGCATAAGATCTATTTGTAGAAAGAATCAGAAGTTTCGGATAATGACTTTTTCTTTTTTCCTCCAGATCTATTTTTTTCTACCTATATTCCTGATTACTAATCAGGAAGTATCTATCAACAGGATAAAGGAGTGAATTCTTCTTTCCGCGAAATTCGAGAAAGAAAAAGAATTTCATGTTACTTTCTTACGTATTATAGATATAGAATAATTGAAATATATAAAATGAGAGAATATAAATCTTGCATATTTCTATATCTCATGAGAACTTACATTTTGTTCTAGGAATCCCTATTGGATAGGATTCTAACGAATCCCTTGGGAACTTGTAAGAAACTCTTTCGTTCTTTGATTAGAAGATAAGGACAGAAGAAGAATAAGAAAGTGGATTATCATATAACTATTTCAGTTAGAAAGGCGAATAGATTTAGTTCTACATTCCTTGCACTTATTATTCTATACTTATAATAGATAGACTTATCATAAGATATCTTTATAACAGGTACAAATATTAAATCGAGGTATCCATTCTATGACAACTCTCAATTTACCCTCTATTTTTGTGCCTTTAGTGGGCCTAGTATTTCCGGCAATTGCAATGGCTTCTTTATCTCTTCATGTTCAAAAAAATAAGATTGTCTAGATCTGATGGGACCAAATCCCATCAATGTATTTCAAGACTTGGGCTTGATCATAATACAGATATCTATTTAGTGGAATATGGTACAACATGCGGCTTCCTCCGAACACAAATGAAAGAGCTCTTATACACGTGGAAACATGATATGTGGATAAATGCATTCATTATAGCTATTTGAAAATGGATCCGCGGATGTATGAAATGGAAACTCAATGTATCTATATGGATGTAGATATCCATAGTGGGATCATATGAAGCGGATGCTTTTATATCTAACCAATTCGATGAATTACTCCTAACGGTTCACATCATAATAGTGCTAGTTGATGAGAGTTACTTCGGGAACAAAAAAAATAAAGTCAAATTCATTTGGGCTATTCTCTCAATTCCAATAAAATGCAACTGGATCTAGTATGAACTGGCGATCAGAACGTATATGGATAGAACTTATAACGGGGTCTCGAAAAACAAGTAATTTCTGCTGGGCCTGTATCCTTCTTTTAGGTTCACTAGGATTCTTATTGGTTGGAACTTCTAGTTATCTTGGTAGGAGTCTGATATCCTTATTCCCGTCTCAGCAAATCCCTTTTTTTCCACAAGGGCTCATAATGTCTTTCTATGGGATCGCAGGTCTGTTCATTAGCTCCTATTTGTGGTGCACAATTTCGTGGAATGTAGGTAGTGGTTATGACCGATTCGATAGAAAAGAAGGGATAGTGTGTATTTTTCGTTGGGGATTCCCTGGAATAAATCGTCGTATCTTCCTTCGATTCCTTATGAGAGATGTCCAGTCGATTAGAATAGAAATTAAAGAGGGTCTTTTTCCTCGTCGTGTCCTTTATATGGAAATCAGAGGCCAGGGAGCCATTCCCTTGACTCGTACTGATGAGAATTTGACTCCACGAGAAATTGAACAAAAAGCTGCTGAATTGGCCTATTTCTTGCGCGTACCAATTGAAGTATTTTGAAATGAACTGAAGATTATTAGCATTAGGGAAGGAACTAAGGAATCTTCTTTTTTATAGAACTTAACTTAACTAAAGCTTTTTCAGAACGCTCATTCGAGCAAAAGCAGATGTATATGGAAGAACCAGAAAACGAAGTGGTTCAAACTATTTTTTTGCGTATGGAAATAAACTCCATTTTTTCATACTAGTAACAAGTCTAATAAGTATGGATTCATCACGTATCTCAGAACATTTCAGAATACAGAATTCGTCTTTTTTGGGGATCCAATATTTTGAATTGATATGTTAGATAGAGATGGATCCTATATTTTAAATTACCCCTCTTTTCTTTTGTCAATCGATCTTTCTTTATTATCCGTTCTTTTCCTGCTTGATGATCAAATGATTGGATCTCTTATAACTATAACATCCAATTTCTCTCGGGTTTTGCCACTCGTTTTTGATTTCATCATTACATCAATATTTTTCATCAATTTCCCTCAATTATTCCTGGGCTGTGGGTAGCCAGCAAAACTTTTCGAAATAATTGATCTAAGGAGGTTTTTTCGTCTCGAAATCCGAATAATATTAGTGGCTCTTTCGGGCATTCATCGAAAGGATGCAATTGTTTCGAATTTGACCAATTGAGAGATATGGAAACAATATTTTTGGATTTCTTCATTCGACGCGAACCCTTATTCTAATTCTATATTCTTTCTCGATCCAAGGACTAACCAATTAATTACAAATAAAAAAAGGGGAGTAGATCCATAGGTTCGATACCTTGTTATAGAACTCATGCTTCATAGAAATATCAGATCGGATAGAGTCGACGAATGAGGTGGTTTCATTAGCAATTCACAGATTCAAAATGCCACAAAAGAAAGCATTCACTACCCTCCCATATCTTGCATCTATAGTATTTTTGCCCTGGTGGATCTCTCTCTTATTTAATAAAAGTCTGGAATCTTGGGTTACAAATTGGTGGAATACTAGACAATCCGAAACTTTTTTGAATATCATTCAAGAAAATAATGTTCTAGAAAAATTCCTAGAATTAGAGGAACTATTCCTTTTGGACGAAATGATAAAGGAGTACCCGGAAACACATATACAAAAGCTTCGTATAGGAATCCACAAAGAAACGATACAATTGGTCAAGATGCACAATGAGGGTCATATCCATAGCATTTTGCACTTCTCGACAAATATAATCTGTTTCGCTATTCTAAGTGGTTATTCTATTCTGGGTAATGAAGAACTTGTCATTCTTAATTCTTGGGTTCAGGAATTCCTCTATAACTTAAGTGACACAATAAAAGCTTTTTCTATTCTTTTATTAACGGATTTATGTATCGGATTCCACTCGCCCCATGGTTGGGAACTAATGATTGGCTCTGTCTCCAAAGATTTTGGATTTGATCATAACGATCAAATTATATCCGGTCTTGTTTCCACTTTTCCAGTCATTCTAGATACAATTTTGAAATATGGGATCTTCCGTTATTTAAATCGCCTATCTCCGTCACTTGTAGTGATTTATCATTCAATGAATGACTAAAGACTGATCCACCGATATTAATCCAATCATAATGTTTGTTACTTCGTACATAAACAAACCATTAAAAATTTTACTCACTTTTTATATTTCTACCCATCCATGGGATTCTTCCTGTATTCCAGTAAAATTATTCCAGTACAATAGCAGAATCGTGGATAGGGAACTATACTAGCAACCTACCTAATTTATTGTAGAAATTTTCGGGATCAATGATTGGACCATGCAAAATAGAAATACCTTTTCTTGGATAAAGGAACAGATGACTCGATCCGTTTCTGTATCGATCATGATATATGTAATAACTCGGCCATCTACTTCATATGCATATCCCATTTTTGCGCAGCAGGGCTATGAAAATCCACGAGAAGCAACTGGGCGTATTGTATGTGCCAATTGCCATTTGGCTAATAAGCCCGTGGATATTGAGGTTCCACAAGCGGTACTTCCTGATACTGTATTTGAAGCAGTTGTTAGAATCCCTTATGATATGCAACTGAAACAGGTTCTTGCTAATGGTAAAAAGGGGGCTTTGAATGTAGGGGCTGTTCTTATTTTACCTGAGGGATTTGAATTAGCTCCCCCCGATCGTATTTCTCCCGAGATGAAAGAAAAAATGGGCAATCTGTCTTTTCAGAGTTATCGCCCTACTAAAAAAAATATTCTTGTGATAGGTCCTGTTCCCGGTCAGAAATATAGTGAAATCACCTTTCCTATCCTTTCCCCGGACCCCGCTACTAAAAAAGACGTTCACTTCTTAAAATATCCCATATATGTAGGTGGGAACAGGGGAAGGGGTCAGATTTATCCCGATGGGAGTAAGAGTAACAATACAGTCTATAATGCTACAGCAGCAGGTATAGTAAGCAAAATCATACGTAAAGAAAAAGGGGGATATGAAATAACCATAGCGGATGCATCGGATGGACACCAAGTGGTTGATATTATACCCCCAGGACCAGAACTTCTTCTTTCAGAAGGTGAATCCATCAAGCTTGATCAACCACTAACAAGTAATCCCAACGTGGGTGGATTTGGTCAGGGAGACGCAGAAATAGTACTTCAAGATCCATCACGCGCCCAAGGCCTTTTGTTCTTCTTGGCATCTGTTATTCTGGCACAAATATCTTTGGTTCTTAAAAAGAAACAGTTTGAGAAGGTTCAATTGTCTGAAATGAATTTTTAGATCCACGTATTTATCAACATCAAGTTCATAACAAAGAATAAATTCTTGTTGATCGATGTAATTATGTATGGTCAAAAAAATGAAAAGCCTTTTGATTTGCTTGCTTTGTTTATACTGCTTTTCTGCGAGATATCGGGAATGACTTGTATTCCATCGCGAGTAATAGACTCGTATCATATTTCGAAGAACACTATTTGACTTGAACCTGACTCCCCTTTTTCAATTCAAATTGAAGTGATGTGACTATGTCACTATTGTCAAATTTGAAATGCCACGAAATACATCAATAGTTTTCTATTCTATTATTCTAATAGA